AGATTCGGCATGGTGCTCACTGAACCTCCGTAATATCTAACAAGTCGAGTCTTATGTCGGTCATATAGAACACCAACACATAGAAAAAGGGCTGAAGGAACCAGTCCATGACTTGACATCGGTGGAATGCTACCTCCAATTCCCTGTATGTTCGATAGAGCCAAAGATTCCCCCCACTGATCGGAGTACGCCGATTACCCTCCGAACCGTACAAGATAGTTACCACCTATCATACGGCTTTCTAACTTAACTTATTTTTCTGGTCGTTCCGCTCTGTCGATCGATGGTAGTATAAGAGATCTTTAACCCCCCGACATTTTTTACATAATGGTTCCTGCTTCCTACCCATAGTTAGCATGTATCTCCCGGGGTCATACTTGAGTATCACATCGTAGACCCCCACCCCAACTCTATCTTCCTTATCAGTGAACCGGAACATAGTGCATAGGTACTCTTCGATGCAGCGGGGACGAGACGACGTGACATACTACGATCACGTACAGAAGTGCTGCCCTTCGGCTCGGCAATATGGAACCTCTCAACAGCTCCCGTTCCTTTATGGGGTCCTATCGGGATAGGTAGGCCCAAGCCTTTCCCCTCCCTCCATAAGACCTCTTTCTCTTTCCCCCTCGAGAAAGAAGAGAAGAAAGGATTCTCTTCTTTCATGTGAACGGCCCTATCTTGTATCGAAGGGTTTTTCGTGCTATACACCACGTTGAGAAAGACCAACTTCCTATGTACCGTACCATTTTTGTACCTCGAAAGGGGGGTCCTCCTTATGATGCTTCGGACGGCTGTCCGAAGTGCAAGGGGTAAACTCGGACTCGGATAGGATAGGATTGTGCGTGCCGGGCCCTTCGGGTGTCATATTTTGGCCGAGTTTACCGTACCTCCGGCCCCTATGTTACGCGGCCGTAATATTTTGTTACGTTCCACCGCTGTTACGCCAGAAATAAAAGGTTCCACACGAGCTCCCGTTCTGCGGCGTGGTGGCAGGACCGCTAGGGGATTGGCTCCGGGTGTAGATAGGGTAAAATCTGCAGGGGTCATGCAAATACATAGGCCCCTTCTCTTTTGGATGAATGGGGTGGTTTAGAAGGCGCTTTCCGATCTACGGTCCCTCGGAGCGAAGGGTTAGGCAGGTAGTACGGGCCCTCTGACTTCCAGCTATGTGCTGTGCGGCTCCCGCGAAGCGAATGAAGGGAAGCTCGAAGAGCTTTCTCCGCCAGCGGCTTATGTAGTGGTCGGCCTTATAAAGCTCGCTAAGCCATCCCCCCTTCCCTTATTAAGTGGAAAGTCTTCACTTAGTAGTCGGCATTCCGAATGAAGGGAAGCTCGAAGAGCTTTCTCCGCCAGCGGCTTATGTAGTGGTCGGCCTTATAAAGCTCGCTAAGCCATCCCCCCTTCCCTTATTAAGTGGAAAGTCTTCACTTAGTAGTCGGCATTCTATAAGCGACTTGTCGAGTCTACGAAGCTTTGCTTCTTGTAGTCGGCCCGTAATGCCTCCCTTCATTTGTCCTTCCAGCTCAGAATGCCTTATTAAGTGGAAAGTCTTCACTTAGTAGTCGGCATTCTATAAGCGACTTGTCGAGTCTACGAAGCTTTGCTTCTTGTAGTCGGCCCGTAATGCCTCCCTTCATTTGTCCTTCCAGCTCAGAATGCTTGGCCTCCTGCGCCAAGTCGATCTTTTAGGCTTGGCTTCGTCCCGGAAGCGAAGCTTCTACGACGAGTCGCTTCTCCCCTTCTATACTCTCTCTGGCGGAGAAAGCTCGAAGAGCTTACGCTTACTCTCAGCCTCTTTGATTGGTAGGCGGGCGGGCTAAGCCCCCTACTTAAGATTCCATTCATAAGGGTAATTTTCTGTTGTCGTGACGCGTTAGGCCGACTACTTTACTATAGGCAACTTCTAGCTTCTATAGTGGCCCTTCCACTTTGGTGTAGTTGTAGTTTTTTATTGGTACTGAATGAACATATCAAACAAAGGCGAGCAGTATAAGCCCTTCTCCGGCCTGGGAAAAGCAGCGAACTCTAGAAGCTAGGGCTTTGTTCACCTTTGGACACGAACACTATTCCGTTCTCAGCGGAAACCCGCCTTAGAGATTGAACGTCGACTTATCTTATTGCCGTTCAATCTAAGACAGCGCTGATAGCTTGTAGTGAACAGCCCCCTTATGAAACCAACCGAAAGCAGCCTTTGGTACTGGTACTTAAGTAGTTAAGGTTTGGAACCCTTGCAACTATGATAGAAAGCCGTTTGCTTGTTGCCAAACCCTTCGCCTTTCTTTTGAATTAAAGTAGGGCGAGCCTTATAGATAGGGCAAAAAAGAAAGGCCTTTAAGTAGGTCGCGACTGTTGTATTTTAGTCGGTCGGGGGAAGCTACCGCTTCTACGACAGCTCCGCTTCCTCGTCTTGCTTCTGGCACAAAGCTTATACTTTGCTTGCTTCTCTCGCGCTTGCTTGCTTGCGCGAAGGCTTAGAGTCCTTTTCGCTAGGTCCAAAAGCTTCCGTCAAAGCGAAAGATCTGATCCAACCGCATATTGAGCGCAGCTGATATGCGGCTACGGCTAGGCGATCATATCATGCCATAAAACACTTTTATATGTATAGAGGGATCCCCTACCTAGATATACAGATAGAATAGATGTTCATGGATAGACTCCATTGATTCTTAGTTTTGGGGCTGAAAAAGCTCGTCGATCCAAATGAATCATTCTTCTGGTCTCTCTTCGCCCCCCGCCCCGAAACTGACCCACGGCACAGCGCCCATTCGCTTCGCGCGCGGGAAGGCAACGAAGTTCAGTTCATGAGACCGCAGCGGAGTGGAGCAGCCGCGAGATTTTTTTCCTTAGCTGGATCTCGCTGGTGCCACCTAAACGGTAGGTAGGCGGCGGATGTGTGACGTTTGGAGTTGTCGTTCGTGCACCTGTCCCCAATGGAAGAATGAGTGATCCGTTCCCCTGCAGATCATGGCCTTACCACTCGGTCCCCGATGGCCAGCGGGGGATTCGGTATAGCAGCTCACGTTCGTTTGCGCTGCGCGTTCCCGCTGGACTGGACACGTGTTAGCTGTAGGAAGTATGGTTCCGAAAGTGACTTCGGTTCGCCAGTTCAGGCTCAACTCCTCGCTTTACGTTAGCGGACCTACAGGTCGGGCCGGGGCTCTGCGCTCTTTCTTTCTGTGTGGGACGATGCCGGGGAGAGAAGGGAATGCGTCGAGGCGGCGAACAACAACAACACAACTACATTTTGGCTTTTCCCTCCATGAGATGAGCCCAGTGCATTGGACCGATGGATAAGAGACCCAAAAAGCGCTTGGGCGCTCTACGTACGATGTAGACTCCATCAGATACATATCGATTTTTTTCTGATGGATCAAGAATAGATAGTTGTCTCATCAATAGATAGAAATAGGAGATTTTCCCTTATTATTGATAGATTCCCTCTCTATCCATTCCTACTCTTTCGATCTATCAGAACAGATCAGGCTATCAGCACGTTCATATTGCTTTTCGTTCATTTCCGCCACGCCAACATAACCGCCATAATAAGAAGCAGGCGAAGCAGCTAGAAGCGCTCGCTTCACGCCCTTGAATTCTTATTCACGAATGACTTGGGAAAGCCAACAGAAAGATTCGATTCTGACTTCGTAGAGCCGGTGCTGCTGTTGCCTGCGCGTAGGGCCGTCCCCCACTCCCGTCCCGGGGCGCTAAGGGGCTTTTGTTTTTGGAACAGACGGCAGTGTTTTGCTGACGCCTCGAATCAAGCTTTTGTTGCGACATGCTATGTTTTCTCCCCCATTGCTAGTAGGTTGATGGGTCGCACGCCCGGCACACATGTTTTGGCCTTGTGTGTCCATAACTAAAAATAGGTGACCTAACGGCCGCCGCCCGACTAAACATACCAATAGTCACCAGATTCATATGGGCTACTGGGGAGTAAGCAATGATCTTCTTAAGATCGATCTGTCTTGAAGTGGTCGAGGAAGTATATATTATAGCAATCGCGCTTGGAGTATAAATGAAAGGAGTGGAACGAAGTGTCGCTTCGGGAAACATGGGTATTGAAAATCTTAAAAACCCGTGGGTTCCCAATTTTAAAGGAATTCCTGCCAAGATGACGGATCCTGCCGTAGGTGCCTCTACATGAGCTTCGGGTAACCAAATATGAACTGGTACCATAGGCACTTTGACGGCGAAAGAGGCGAAAGAAGCAATCCATAGAAAGATTTGGCGCCGCTCACTAAATTCTGTGGTTAATGAGATTTGTAAATCGGTGGTTCCTGTTTGGAGAAGAATCAACAGAATAGCTAATAGCATAAAAACAGATCCAAGTAAAGTATAAAGGAAAAACTGATATGCTGCCTTGATCTTTCTTTGTCTCGAACCCCATACCCCTATAATAATGGTAGAGTAAGGGGTGGCCCCAAAGCGGAATTGACCGGTGGTGGTTGGTCGAAGCTCCAGTAGGTAGCCACTCCCTTCTCAGGGAACCGTACGTGAGACTTCCGCATCATACGGCTCCGTCCCGAGCTTCCGTCGTCGGCCCTTGTCATTAGACCACTATCTATGCATGTATTTTCAGCCTGGACTCTAGAATCTTTTGCTTCTCGGGTGGTGGCGAACAATGCTGCTTGCGTTGCGGGAGATGCCCGCCCGTAGGGCCCGGCCTGCTTCCCGCCCGAAAGAACCGCTCACTAGCTAGCCGGACTAGTGGGGGGCCCTATATGGAGACATACTGAAAACCATGCCTTTCGAACCGTCGCCCGTCTTCCAAATCAAAAGAGAAATGGGCTCGTTGGGAAGAAAGATGGAGTGCGGCCTGTAGAGCACATGTAACGCACAGTCGGGTTGCTCACGCAGCGGATCTCTCTCTATCTATAGAGAGATGTGAAAGTAATAGCCTTATGTTATGGCCGCCCCCCGACTTACGGCCTTTACGCTACTACTACTGTGATGTGAGCGGTTCAAATTGGTTTGATCTTTCCCAATCATCCTGGCCG